TATCAATATCTCAAATCGACGATGGAGTCTGTTTGGTACCTAAATGGCAAAATCGGACCGAATCGTTTGTCAGGCTGTTGTTCCCTCAAAGTTATGGAGTAAGACATCGATTTCTCAATAGGATCCATTTTGTGGATTGTATGATGGACTCCCCCGAAAAACATTGGCGCGCGTGTAAACGAGTTGCTCTACCAACTGAGCTATAGCCCTTAGTGCTTGTGATGGATATTTTAGCATGTATATCATTTGTTGTCAAGATGAATATTCTATGATCTAACATCCTAAATTTTTGAGTGATATTGCTTAGATTATTATTGCTTATTTAGATTATTATTGCTTATAAGGAATATGATATTTATAATCCATCGACGGGATGGGTTCCCTTTAGTTCTTTTGGGGATGATAAATGACCTACTTAACTCAGTGGTTAGAGTATTGCTTTCATACGGCGGGAGTCATTGGTTCAAATCCAATAGTAGGTAGAACTTATTAGATACTATTGACTCCGGTATCTAATAAGTTTTTTGCCCCACCCTCTTCTATTTTTAGAGATTTTGTATTTTTATTTATTTCATTTTTGAATTGCGTTGTATCAGAATTGGATTCTGCTTGATTGGATTCACTCGGCAGAATCCAATTAAATATTAGGGTTTAGAATTAGAAACAGAACTTTTTTCGCCCGGCGGATTATAGTTTCGGGCGCCTGGCCCACTCGGCCTGTGCTGTGACCGCGACCAGTTTTCTTCACCCCACGGACCAGTACCCATGGCCCACTCCAGACCATGAGATAGGTCAAGGGGAGCAAGCGCGTTGATGACCAGGGTAGGCCGCCCTTTTAGCCCATCTTGAGAGGCACAATGGGAGCTTCCTGCCCCCAAGACTTACCGGAGTTATAAGGAGACACTTAGCCACACTAGAGAGCTTAGAAATTTCCCATAGGTCCACCCTGTCTTGTGTGACTGCGTGTGTTTGTTAGATTGCTTGGGGTTCTATGTTGGGCTCACTCTTTTTCACCTTAGGAAAATTGACTTATAGGCTGCGTTTCTGGGCCCTATGATGGACCTTTAGAATTCAAAGAAATAGGGGAGGGCCCGATGTGTGAGACTTAGGATCCAATACGACTTGAGCCCATAAGGATTATGACTAGACCCAAGTTATAGCAATTGTGTGCAATTCTAAGCCATTCTGAGAGTTTTTTTAAGGGACCCCACGGAGCGGTTTATGGATTCAACCCATCTTTTTTGGGCCTTGAATTAAGCCCAATCTGTGGTTTTGTCATATAATAAGATCCAATTTGTTTGGACTCGTTAGGTTTGGTTTGGCCCATTACCTTGAGTGAGGCCTAACGTGTACACCTCTTGTCATGAAGATGTGATCTTATCTACTGATGGGTCTTGTTCTAAGCCTAATCCTATCGTCTTAGGGTAGGATATCCATAAACCTTAAATCACGGGAACTTTTCCTTTTTGGTTGACAACTTCTGTTGGGCTGACTAAGCCCACTATCCTAAGCAGCAGGTCCCATACTGTCCTGCCCTGAACTAGAACGCGAACTCGAACTACTGGCTTTACTTTAGCTACAAGGACAGTTTCATCGACCTAACAGCCAATAAACTACGGCTGGAATCAGGGTTTCCTATTTATTTCCACTTCCTTTCTTTCTACTAGTTCTTTCCTCGGTAAGAGCCCTTGACTTATTTTGTCGGGGGACCCTAACCGATCTACTTGGGATCATGTCTTCACCTGGTCTATCTCACTAGGATCCGCTTATCCTTCTGCCCATTCCCTGGCTTGTCTTAAGATCTGATCTTAGTGGGAGAAACTGTCTTTAGAAGTCACCCTAGCCCATTGATCTCGTCCGGAGCTAAGCTAATAGTAGAGTAGTTGGCGAACGTTTACTCCTACTTTCTTCTCCTACACTTCCTACCCGTGTCTTCGACAGTGACCCGAACATTCAGCTCTTTCATCTCGCCTCCAAGACTTTCTTACTCCAGCGTTTTCTCATATTGAGTTTCGGTCTTGCGACCGTACTCCCCAATGGCCACTCAGCCATACCTCCCAGAGGAAAATGCACCTATCGTCCTATATAACTCTTACTTAGGGGCTATACCCTTTGCATCTTCACCTTCTTTCTTAGCTTTTCAAAGAGGATTCTAACCCTGCTGAGATTCATTCCTCCTATCATCTAGGAGTGAATAGGGCTTACGGAACAGCAACTGAAAGAGTTTACTTCCCGGGCTCACTGCCTCACACCACTGGCATTGAAGAAGTAGTGCTTTCTTCTTTGCGAATGTCAAACCTGCAAACAGAAGGCATATTCTAGCTCTTTCTCTTCCCTTTGGACAGCTTTCAATGGGTTGCTTTATTCTTTCGATTCTGGGCCTAGGGAAATTGGCTTCACTTCATTCATTTTAGCCATGAGCTGTCCTTGCAAGCATCGTCTTCTATTGAATTGAATGTCTATCGCTTTTGTGCCAACCTTCTTTTGAGCCTAAATCGAATATTCAGACCCGGGGTCGAAAGAAAGACTTGCGGTAAGAAGCAAGGGATTACTTTACTAAAAGCTTAGTAAGGAAGTCGCATACGACAACGCTAAAGGTTTTCTTCCGAAATGTTAACTACGAATGGCTAGATAGAGTCGAGTGAGGCTTGAATAAGCTAATAACATCCATGGCATCATTGCAGCTTTAATCTCTTTCAGCAGTTCTGCTTACCCTCTTTCCACTTCCAGAGGGTCCTTCGTTATGAAATTAGGGTCTCGGTTGCACTTGGAAGAGTTAGGAATCCCCTGACGCATGCTACCAATGCTTCCTTGATTGGAGGTAGGACTTTGGCAAAAGAAAGGGGAAGCCATGGAACTCATTTGCGATTCGGCGCATCATATACGAGAATAGCATTTTACAATTCCGCTAGACCAAGCCCTTCTCCGGTCTAAGGAAGATGTTATTATAGAAGTCTTGCTAAAGGAACTGGAAGCACTGCTCTCTCCATTCACTTCAAAGATGAAGAAGTATATTCTTAGAGGGAGAAAGTCTTCACCGCCTAAAAAGCCCTTTTTCCTCCTATGCGAAAATAGGGCCCTTTGCCGGCGAAACTCTTAACAATCTCCTTTGAAGTTATCTCCCCAGTATGGAGCCGCCTCTTCACCCGCGCTGCCTTTTTCTACTCTTATTGGGCTACCTACCACGGATCGCCGAGTCCGATGATTCGACTCTCTACTACGGATTCCCGGGTAAGACTCCTTGTATATAGGGGATGAGTACCACCACCTCTCATGCGGCGTTAAGTTGGAAAGATAGCTAGTCTCCCACGCTTAACCATGCCCGCTTTTTTTGGTGGGTTCGTTCTGGCGGACCAATAAAAGCCCTAAAAATGGAAATCCTCTTCCAAAAGTGCTTCCTACTCGACTCGTGCCTGAATAGGAAGCCTGAGTCCCTTTTTTGGGGTTTACCCCTGGCTTCATCGACATCGACATAAAGTCGTTTCATCAAATGTCTTAAGCACTATGACAAGGAATGGCGTTCAGCACAAGATTGTAGGGCTTCGCATACCGTTGTCACGAATCTTTGCTGAAGCTGCTTTTTTTAAGCCACGAAAGTCAAAGAGTTCTGCCCCTTCACGATCAGGTGCCTAATTCTGTCCCTTTGCTATCTGTCTTATCATCTTCTCCGATAACGGAAGGAATATTGTTCCGGTGGTGTGACGTCTACCCTATCGGAAAAAGATAGCCCCCTTATCCTCCAGCCAGTAAAGATTCCTGTCACCGTGAAAACAAAGAGAAAAAATGAAGGTTGAGTTGAATGATCCCGTCCATAAGTCGTTCGGTAAACTCCCTCCTCGTATTCGTTCGTTCGTTCAAGCTAGTCTTCTGCTTTTATCTCTTCTCGTATGATATGCCTTGTCATCGGAAGCTCTTTTCTTCCTCTTTATAGGATTGCCTTGGGACGTCTTCCTTTATGTCCCTTCTTCTTCTTCATCCTCTCAGATGAGTGTGACTTTTGACTTATTATTCAATAGAAGGAAAGACAGGACCAGGGGGAATGAGGCTTTACAAAACAAAAAATCTTTGTCTTGAACCTAGGCGACTTGCTTGAAATCTAGCCTTCCTTGAATATTCAAACCAAACAAGCCAGCTTTTAGATGAAAGAAAGGAGGCCTTTCAAAGCAAAGTAGGAATACCTTTATAAATAGAAACGATTTTAAATAATATGAGACCACCAAGGCCTCCAAAAAGATTCTGACAAGGTTCCAACAAACAAACCTTTGTATAGGCCGGTTATCATCTACGTAACCGCAAACTTGCTTTCTTCAAGGAGAGGTTTGCTTTGTCCCTCCTCGAAAGAGGGACGAGCGGAACGGCTTCGGTATCGGTAAGCATTCCTCCTTCTTATCTTAATAGGCTCCGTTTGGGCTTTCCAGTCTCCTTCCCTTTAATTGCACGAGATAAGGAAAACGAGATCATCCTCTTTCTCTGGCCGAACAGCAAAATGAAAAAGAATTCGGCTAAAAAAGCTGGGGCGATTTCTTCCTTTCCTGCTTCATTTTCGCGTAAATAGGAAGGGTACGCCCGGTTCACCAGGATTCCCCTGGTAGGGCATTCAGGACATACCAGGTTCTACCACTGCAGGGACCAATCATGCTAGTTGGGCGATATGCTTAACACATGCAAGTAGAATGTGGTTTCAGAGTTAGAACAATGCGGGGTAGAGGAAATGGTGAACTCATCAGGCTCATAACCTGAAGATTGCAGGTTCGAATCCTGTCACCTTGATGTGATAAGGGTTCAGGTGCTCAGCCTAGCCGCGTATCCTACCGGCAAAAAAGCACATCCAGTTTTATGTTCAAATCCTATGGTATCTAAAAGCAAACCCTTCCTATTACACGTTGTCTCCTTCCACAATTCGAATTTTCAGTTCCCTCACGATCCCGACTACAGGGAGGTCGCCCGCGTCAACGCGGCGTGCTCGCGGGTGCAAGAGCGCATTGTCGGAGGAACACGCG